TATACTTTCTAAATAGTCAGGCGTGCCCCTGTCCCTGTCTCCAAGTGTGTGATCCACCGATTCACTGAGTGACTCTTTCTTACCGCTGGAGTCCCTATCTCTTAAAGCCCTATCAGACTTCCGATCCATCCCTTGTTTGCCGATTGAAGAAAGCCTTATATTATATGGTCTCAAACAAGCGAGAAAATCCCTATATATGTTATCAGTACTAAAGGCCCTGCAATCTTTCTAAAGCGCTAACGCGCCCCTTATTGAGAACTCAAGTTTCGCGCAAGTTGCTTAATCCGTTGCTTGTTGCTTTCGAGCCGGAGCTTGCTGGGTAGTGAAGTGGTCCGTGAAGGTTAAATCACACTTGTGTTAAGCAAGCAGAGTAGTCAAGCCAGAAAGGCAAAAAAAGCAAGAAGCGGTTTTCGTTCGATCGACGGAATCAATCGTACTTTCACTGCTGTGGACCGGCTTTCATAAAGCACCTTTGGGCAGCAGCTACTATTGGGATCCAATTCCGAGATCAATTCGACAATGAAACTCTTCAAGCAATTCTCTTATCTATGTCATTTCTCTTGACGCGATACAAAAGACGACTTTCGAGAGTCACTTAGCCCCTTGACCTCTTCTCTCAAAAAAGACGCTGTGCGGGCAAGTCGATCAAAGTCAGAGCGGGGAGGGAATGTTTACAGTTGTTGTAGTACGACTTTTCATTTCCTGTTTGGTTTTTCAATAAGTAGTCAGCTGCGGGCTAAGAAGCCTCGTAGTCAGACTTAACATTGATTGAAGCAGCTGTTGGAGAGAAGGCACCAGTCAGACCTGCAAGCACCGGGTAGTATGCAGTGGCAGTTTTCAATCATACAATGTGTACTCGTAGTCTGACTTTTAGCGGTAGTCAGCTGTCCTCGTTCTCCTCTTTGAATTGCCCTATTGAGTAAGGGTCGGTGTTTGCAAAAATGTCGAGCCGACGGGGTCAGGTACCAGTAATGACAATGGCAAAGGGGGGGAGCTGGACACTAGTTGTGCTAGTGGAATGACCCAACTGGACCTAGTCAGCCCGAGCCGTTTTGCGGTTCTAGAGGACCCTGAACAAGAAGAGGCAAAGATGCCAGATCTGGACACTGCTGAACCGGAAGAGATTGCTCAGGATGAGTGTCTGGGTAACAAAGCCGAGGAGGGTGTAGTCAAGGAGATAACTCCCGAGGAGAGTGATTTGGCCCATAGAAGCGAGGATCTGGAAGAGAGGGTTGATACTGGGTCAACTATGGCAGTGACTGAGGGGGACTTGTTCTGTGATAAACAAATGACTCCAAACAAGAACCTCAGGGCAGCCAATCCTAAGAAAAGAGGTGAACCTGAGAAGAGCAGTAAGAGTAAGCGTTCAGGTGCTGGTGCTATTACCTTAAAGGTGGAAGATCCTCCCCTGATTCTAACCACCCTGAATGAAGAGTGGGCGAACAAAATGCAGAACATATCAGAGATGTTGAATTCTAAGAAAGAGGGGGGAAGGGGAAAGTCAAGGCCAAAGAACAAAAGAAAAAAAAGGGCTGCACAAGACGAAAAACCAGAGGCAGCGCTAAGGTGCGAGGGGAATGTGAAAACAACAATAGTTCCACATGAAGGTCCTTATATGGAATGTCAGAAAGATCGGTAAAGTCGAGAAGGAGAGAGAGGCCAAAGATTATATAAGAGCGCAAGAGGCAGATTTGATTGGCTTGGTGGAAACCAAAGTGAGGAGTGGAAAGGCGGCCAGAATTACCAGATGCTTGGGAAAGGATTGTAGTAAAGCCATTACTGTGCAGAATGAAGCCGGGAACGGCAGAATTTGGCTGATCTGGAATATAACTATGACATTAACGATATACAGAGATCTGATCAGGCCTTATCTTGTAGCTGCTGGGATAAAAGAATTGATAAACATTTTTTTCTGCCTTGGACGAGATAAAAGGCCTCAAACCTGATATCTGAGAGGAGATGTCTTTGGGAGCAGCTAAAGGAAGTGTCTAAATGCATCCAGGGACCATGGTTGGTCACCGAGTCCATTCCATTGTGGGATCAGCGGCTAATGCTAATAGAACTGATGCGCCTCAGAAAGTGTCCTTTCCTTCTCAATCAATGCCCGAGCATTCCATACATCACCATCGAACTGACATTCTCTGCACTGAGTTCTCTCAGGTTCCAACTCTTGTTTTTCCGTAAGAGAAAGGGGTTCCTGCATCGACCTTTTATGGATGGAGTGAACCAGCTCATTCCATTTCTAAGTAAGAAGAAAGGGCATAGACAGAATGAGACTCATCAGGAAGAACTGGATTGGATAAAGCATCCGAGTTCGCGGATTCATCTGTTGAAGCATACCCTGAAGCCACAGCCGAAGAATATGAATATAAGATGGTTGGTAAGTCTAGAACAGATTCATCAACAGAGTAGGAACCCATCGTCCCTTGTTCTGGACCTGACCGGTGCCCTAATCCGTCTTTTTAAGGATATCGAGAGAGCCTTTGACCTATGGGTATGGTCTCTGTGAAGGTCTTTAATGGCTCTTCGCTGCTGGTTTCCCTTGGGGTGTAATGAAAGCCCCGAACTTACTAGCCTTTCTGCCCCGGTAGCGAGGAGTTTACTTCCGGAATCAGTAGGTTGGTAATTTCATACATGATGTCATTCGCTCATCCTTCTCCTCGTCGGGAAACCTTTCGCTAGTCTGGTGGTAGCTTCGGTGCCCTCCCGCCTCTCGATTCTCGGCAGGGTTTTCCCAACCTCAATCATTCCATATTTTGTTCTTTCTACAACGATCAACAAAGTGGAACGAAAGGCTAGTTTCCTTTGCGCAGCGCTTCACCATGCTCCTTGCTGCACGCGCTGGGACTGTATAACCGTCTGCTCTCGGTGGTTTGACACGCCACTTAGGCTCGGCTAGGGCAGGTAAGCTTGATGACTGAAAGCTTGAAATTCAAGGTAAGCAAAGAAGAGGTTGAGGGCAAAGGACATAGGAAAAGCAAGCAAAACAAAGGGAGGGACCAACCAAATGCAATAAGGTATAGTGCTCTGAACCAACGCTAGGCAAGCTTCCTCAAATATAGCCAAGGTCGGTAGGTAAGGAATAACAACAAGCCTTTCAGGCTGAGGAATCCCATTATTTTCTTGAAAGGAAGGGCTATGGGTGAGGGATAGCTCGACAACAGCCCAGAGTGCTCCTTGTTCAACAGTCCAATTTCCAAGGTCACGGAAGTGGAACGGGCGGACAGTTTCAATCACCATTCATTTGTCAAGAAACCTCGGACCGGACTAAAGGTGCTTTAAAAAAGCACATGCCACTGGAGCAGCGGAATATTCCGCTTAATCAAAAAAGGAGACCTTTGTCTCTGGAGTTCATTCCCCATCTAGAGCGGAGATTGTCCGAAGGTACGATTCCGATCCTCGATTCGACGAGTTTGATCTTTTCTTTCGAGGGTTGAGGACAAGAGAAGAGTAAGGGCAATCAAAGCCAATGCCACGGGGAAGGGAAAGGTGGCACGAACCGATTCAACATAGGAAAAATTCATTTTCCAAAGGGGATGGACTATGGGTGATTCCGACCAGAAAAAGAAAGCCTGTTTTAAAGCACAGGGCTAGAGAACAGGGCCGGTAGGGAAGGTGCGATTGAGCGACCGTCTGTAGCTGAACTTGCCTCTCGGAAGGAGTCTAGATCCTAGTTCAGCTGGACTCTCTCGTTCTTCCAGTTTCCTTCGATTCTGTAGATTAGTCATCTGGACTCGTCAGTCTTGTTGGTAGCCCGTAGTCCCTTTTCCAGTCTCAGGGAGGGATTCAGATAGAACCGATTCAACAACAGAGGAAAAAACAGCCTATTCCAAGGAGGTGGGAAGGGCTTTCAGCCCAGACTAATTCTTCTAGGTTCAATTCTTTTCCTCCAAAGAAGGGCTAGGTCTGAATTCTACAACGGAGCTCCTAATGAAATTTGTTCTTGAGTCAATCTCCTCAGTCTTTATTGGCTCGAGGCTCTTGATTTTTTTTGTTCTATGAACAGATTCATCTAATTATGGACGAATCAGTATTGATGCTCTATTACACTGCCTTTTATGACCTAAAAGTGCTTGATTCATGAGCTTTACAGGCCGGAGACCCAGACCTCCCTCCTCTTTTCTCGGATGGGGCCTCCTGTCCCTCCCCCGTCGCATAAGGAGTGTCTAAAGACAGAAGTTCTATTCGATCCAGCCAGATTTTTCATAACGTTTTAAACCCCCCTCCCTCCTATGTTGTAAAAGGAAATAAAGAAGAAATTTCTTTCTTTATCTTTACTGATACAGATGATTGTTCGGGCATCTATCTCCTCTCCAATCTCTACTAATTATTAGAAAGGCGTTGAGTCAGAAGGCTTCTCTCCCTCGAGGGAGGAACGTGGGATGGAGGCGGTAGAGAGAGAATACTGAACCTACCTCCTTTCCACTAATAAGCTTGATTCTCGATCGCTCCTTCCACTAATAATCCGAGGCAGTCTCTAGTCCAGTCTTCTATCCCCTCTAGGGAGGAGGAGTAAATACGATAGACTTATCTAGTAAAAAAAATGATTGCTTTCAAGCTTTACTAATAGGGGCATAGTTGGAGTCAAAGGTATTTGACTCTTATTCCGGCATTTGAATAAATCCGCTATTACTTACTGCTTTTTAGGGCTTTTTGCAAGGAATGGTTAGGACAGAGCATAGCCACTTGGAAGGAGGACTCTCTAGAGGAGTCGAGCTCAAGACATCAATAGTCGTCCTCTCCCTCACCCAACTCATCGGATACTATAACAGCTATTAGGGCCGGGACGAGAATAATCAATCCGCCGCGCCTATCGATTATCGGAGAAGGCCTTGACCCCCGAGCCTTCCCAAAGGCGATGTGAAACTCTATAGAGGGCATATATCTCCCTAAAAAAAACCGGAGAGGCGATAATGAATGGTCGAGTCATATTTGGGGATCTATATCATAACATGAGTTGGAAGGCTCTTCTGTAAGAGAGAGCCGAGAGATAGAGCAGAAATCCCAGAGAATCACTAGGGATAAAGGAATAGAACTCCTAGTGCTGAAGGCTTCCACTCTATCTATATCCTTCGGGCATCTCCTTGACCGAAGGAGTACTGAAGAAGCTTGAATTTTTATTTTCTCTTAACGTTAGTGCGAAGAGAGTAAAGGTATTCCCCTATCCTTCTCTAGGGGATTCATTAGAGGACCTATATTTATTATAACCTGATTGGCCATTGATAGATCAGACTATCACCTCTTTTTGTTGAGATTATCTTATACAGCGAACTTGTTTAGGTCAAAGAAGTAGGAATCAGGAATCTTCCCCTTTGCATTTCTTATATGAAAAATAAAAGCACTAGGAGCCTATTCTTTGAACCTGAAAGATTGGATATCTGGCATTTCCATTAATAGTAAGCCTTTGTTTGAAAGATGTTGATGCATTTTTGGTGATGGTAGATCCCTTTTACTAGTAAGGCTCGTAAGTGAGATTTGGGCACCTTATCAGACGAAGTTGTTAGACCGCTTCGGATAGTTTGTTTTCAACCCGAAAAAAACCTGACGTCACTTGTGTTTTTGCAACATCTTCGGTAAGTTCTGTGCTGGTCGTAGAATCCGAAGCTATGATGAAATATCCTAGGTTCCGCATCAGAGTTGGCACAGCGAATGCCCATAGACTAAACGGGGGGACCCAACTCGATATAGTGAGCTTGATATCGCATTTGCTAATCTTCCCCTATTTAAAGGAATTTTTAGAGGAGCTTACTAATATATAAGGCAAAGGAATGCAAGGCTTTAGTTTGTCATAAGGTTCCTCCTGTACGCCTGTCAATGGATTCGAGTATTCGCCGACAGTGCCCTTACCGGAAATGGGTATGTATTGAGAGTGAAGGGATTGATTTCGCTCGCGCATTGAGAGTTTTGGATGAAGCCTTTTCTTAAGGAATCTTGTACCTTGACCCGCGTAGATATTGAGTCTAGTCCATCCATATTGCCTTTATGAAATGAAAGAGCTCTTTCTGAACAGGGTTAGAATGAAGGAGATGATCGAGTTTTTTAGTTTCGATGGGGTTCTTTCTCCTGTAAAGTCGAACCTAGTTAGGAGTTAGTCTTTCCTAACCCAAAACGTTGATGGATATTTCTAGGCTGAGCTTACAGCAATATAGTTCGCTCCAAGGGAAAATGGAGTGGAGACTTCCTTTCCCATATCGTCTTTCATCCATTGGGATGATATCTTTCTTTGTTGGAGCTAGAACTTTCCCGATTCATTACTGGGACTGCATTTTTATACTTTTAAAGTCTAATACAAGTGTTTGGGCTAAGCAGCTTAAATATCTTTTTATCAAGGGTAAGGGTTGGAACTTGTTGATTCTGCACTGGCTACATCATTTACTAGGGGTGATGGTGAAGTATTGCTAAGAGTTAATTGCTTTCTAAGAAGGGCTTTGCTTGCCCCCTTTAGTATAGTAGTAGTAGTCTAGGAGATGGAAGATATAGAAGCGATCATGCCAGCTCTAGTGCACCTAATACCATATAAGCTACATTGTTGAGTATGGTCAGTACATAGATGGGTGGAGCCAGCTTTGCATACTCTATTTTAAGAAATAAGCAGTAGCACTGTTAGTGTCCTAAGCCCTGTAATTCGAAGGGTAAGTTAGGTATAAACAGTTAAGTTGAAGGTCTTTGGGGATTCATGGCCTGTCAATATATCATAGTGTGTAAACCTTGTGACACGTGTAGTGTTGATTGGTTTGGGTAGTTAATCAAGGTATGATCTAGAAAATCTTTTATTTTCGGTATGTTGATACTATGGAGGAGGATGAAGAATGCATTTTCTGGACTCAGATTTGAGTTTACCCCGTTGTTGATTGGTGCGGTGATCTTGATAACTGCCTATCTACTTCAGGTTTCGTGTTCTTGCGAGTGGGAGGTGTGGCATCCTAGTCTAGTCGATGCCTGTTGATTGTTGCACTCTAAACCATGGGAGTCGAGTGCTTTGTGCGTTATGCCTGAAAAATTGCCAACATTCATAAGCCCTATCTATAGTCACTTTTTGCTCTTTTGGTATATATATTGCTATAGTGGATAAAAGGAAAGAAGAATTGTAATATTACGCATCAAGCATCAAGACTATATAAGATAAGGTATACTGCTATGCTAAACTATGCGCAAGTATACTATGCTATAGTATAATCTTATGTTATGCTAGACTACGAAAGCGAGAAACTATATAAGGAAAAGAAAGAGGAAAGGAGAGCGGTCGAGTGCTCATCGAAAGAAAGATGAGTTGATTCCATCTCCTTTCCCCCACCCGAGCCTGCAGTTGGTAGGCCAAATCCCCCTATAACCCCCCTGCCAAGTGATTGAGTTGAATGAATTCTATCTCCCCAGGATTCGCGATGCCCTATCCGACAGCCGCTAACTGCCTTGCAGGGAATTCCTTACTTAAAAGTATGAGAGTGCGGCATAGCAAGAGTGAATGCTCCTACCTCCTTCTAACGCTTATCTCTTTTCTTGCTTCCTTGCTTTAATCCAATAGGCCGGATTCCTTGCTTGCATCCGATTGCTTGAAGAGAGTTTACTACAGTGCTTAAGGAGAGGAGAGATTCTTTCACCAATCGAAGAAAGCGGCACTTTCGTGTAACATGTTATGGTCTCAACGCCGATTTCCTGTCCTGTCTTATCTTAATCAACCTGTTTCCTAACCGCTACGCGGAGAAGATAGAGTTGCGAAAAAGAAGTGAAGACGAAGTGAATCAAACAAAGTAAGTAGCGGACGAAAGAAGGGAATAGATCTAAGCGGGAGTGCTGTCTCCTCGCCGCCGATTGATAGAAAGGAGGACTAGTATGAATAGAAAGATAGGCGGGATATAACTAAACCAGCACGCATGACTGGAATTGAATGAGCTTCTACTCCCAAGCCAAGCTGGAAAAGCAAGTCTTACTTAAACATCGATACATTACTGACCTGAGTAAGGACTGGATGGAGTAAGGTAGTCCCATTCCTTAAAGGAAGCAGCTAGTATCGAACTAGAAAGAAAGAATGGAATCTCCTGAACTAGCGTAGGAAGTCAAGTCCCCCCAAGGGCGGGCTAGGCATGCATAAAGTCAAACTGGTCTATTGGCCTAGTGGAATAGAAAAGAACCCCTAACCTATGCTTATGAATAGAATGTGTGAACTGCAGCCCAAAGGAATCAGTACCGTAAAGAGGTATCTCCTTTGAAGAAAGAGTCCTTGGAACTAACCTTTATTGACTTTCAATCCACTAAAGAACAGGACTGATTCCTTACTAAACAAAGAGCTAAACCAAAGAGGTAGCTAACAACCAAGAAAAAGAGGTCTAGCCATCCATCCATTCCTGACTGACGGGAAGGGAATGAAGTAAGGTATTACCAATTTAGCAATCGAGAAGTAACCAAGCAAAGAGTTCAACCAACCAAGCTAAGGGGGTAGTGGAACTAATTTCTTCTGTTAAAGAAAGCAAATCTCTTTCTACAGGACGGAACCTTATCTTCTGCCATAGCTTGCCCAGTAGCTATAGTAGGAAATCAACGCGTTGAAAGATCTTTGATCTCCCCTAGGAACAAGTCCAAGAAAGCACTTTTCCCTACCAAATTCTCCCCTGCCTGCTTCTTCCATTCGCTGAGCTCTGAGCTCCTCTGGCAAATCATGATGTGCGCATGTTGGCTACTCTGCTTTAGTAGTGCGTTAACTAGTAGTCCACTACTGATTAAGGATTTGGTACTGACACCTGTCTTACTAACTATAAGTCTTTTGAAAATAGATATTATTGGATAGGGTATACTCCTTTTGTTTACAACTTTATCAAAGACTCAGTGACTTGGGAAGTCCCGAGACCGGGGTCAAGCTACAACCTGTGGATCGTCAAAAAGGCCGTTTTCCTGCTTGCAGAAAGCCCTTTTTCGACAATCTGCTTCATGAATGTGAGGGATTAATCAAAAAAAAACGGATGTACTATTTCAGCAGATCATAAGCGAGCCTGCTTGTTGCTAGCCTTGCAATCATTCATCAACTTCAAGGCGAGTTCGAAAGCTTGACAATTGACTTTGGAGAGCCCTTCTTGGACTTAGCTCTTCCGCAGAGTAGACAATATGTCTAGTAGTCTACTAGGAGCAAAGAGAAGCTCGCCAAGCGGAGGAACCGGGCTCAACTACTTAACTAGTCCGGAGCAATGTCCCTATGTTCCTGTCTCGAGGCAAGTCTGCTATCTTCGCCTCGTTGTCTGCCTTTACTTAGTCTTTCTTTCCTTGACAAGAGAACTTAAATCCTTCCCTTCATCGGAAGGATCACAAACAATTAACCCACTGAGGGACTTTCACGAGAAGGCTGTTTTCTTAGCGTTTAATGGCATGTTTATGAGCCAGTTGTCAAACCAACTACTATACGAACAGTCCTCTCCATTGCTCTAGGCCAAGGCTGGCAAATCAAACAACTTTATGTTAATAACACCTTTCACTTACGACATTCATGAAAATGAATGAGGTGCGGGCAGCAGACGGGAATAACAAGACTCTATGGCTTAACAAGTTCCTTCCCCACCAAAACCCTTACTCGGGCCTCGACAGGGTGAGAGTAGTTGGGTCGAAATGAGCGTCCCCCCTTGCGAGGAGGTTGCTTTCGCGTGAAGATTGAGGACCTGCAGACGGAAGAATTAGCGTATATAAGACGAGGTTGGTGTCAAACTTGGAGGGTGCTTTTCGAGATGCAGAATCATCACTCTTATCGGGCCGGGCTTTCCTTCCTGTGCTTTTAGTGTACTCTTCTCTATGGATTTTGCTTTCCTATCTTGAAAAGTCGAGTCATTATGTCCTCTCTTTCCCTCTGTAGGGTTCTACTGACCAAGGGCGAGTAGCTTCCCGTCCCGAACTTTTACCAGACGAAACTGGAGTAGAAATGGGCTTGGCCAATAGCAGCTTAGGAGAGCTGTTCTAGTAACAGTAAGTGACTCTTTCTTTTGATGATGACCTGACTGAGAAATGCCCCCTTGTTGCTCACTGACACCCTTAGTGGGATTGTCGATAAGCAAGAGCAAGAAGCAAAAAGATAGGAAAAGCTCGTTGTTTGCTGTCAATAAACAAGGGGGTATGGCTACCACCTTAACCCTTGGGACCTTCTTCACTTCGCTTCTTTCTATATGATAATATGCACCGAGAAGAATAAGGTAGGACTGGAACCCATAATTCAATAAAAAAAGACTCGGGGTCGTTGATTTACGTTTTGGAATCTTTTATATAATTGACTAAAGCTATGAGATAGGGTTTGGAATTGATCCGGAACAAGATCTTTATGATGATAGTATATATAAGGTAAGGTAGGAATAAGACCCTCTAGTCGAATCAATAATCAATAATCCAATGTGGAGATCAAGCCAGTCAAACTAAAGAAAACAGTTGAGTTGACAGATATGGGCTAGGGTACAAGCCCACAAAGCAAAACCCGATGCGGCGCAATACATATGCCCAGTAGCGGTGGGAATTATCTAATTTTCAGTTATCCTCGTTTCTTGCTTTAGTTTGGAAGAGTAAGGCAGCAGCATTTAGTCCACCTCCTGGGGCATGAGTTAAGCATATGTCCTTCGGGAAAGTGTAAAAGTGTAACCTCTTGCTCCTTGATTTCACAGAAACAACTGAGTGCCTTCTGCTCCTTTTGGTCTTCTCTTTCTGTGTCTATTGATCTCCTGCCCACTCACATTCTCTTTATCGAATCCTTCTAGGCAGATAGGACTACTCCTGCTTGCTCTTGGCCTTGGCTGCTTAGAGACATCCCTTTAGTTCGTCTTAGAGAATGGAATTAGGAATTCTATTTTCGTCTTATTGTAGGTCGGTCATCTGTTCAATCTGGAATTCCATCTCTTGTTTGGTTTCTGGTACCGGGTTAAGTTCCTTTGTTCAAATCAATATCTATGTCAGGCTTCCCTTCCCGGTTGTCCTGTCCTCTTCAATCCGTTCTTCTTCTGTCTGAGGCAAAGGCGAATCCCTCATACTGTATACGGTCGAGCTGTCTTGTAATGGTCTCTAGGGTCTTCGGTCGAATTGGTCTTCTTTCCTATAGTAGTTCATCTGATGAGTTCATCGCGATCTATGGCAATTTGAGTTTAAGCATCGGGCTTCTTAAAGCTATCTTCTGTAGGGATTGACTATACCTTGAATAACTATCGAGAAATGGATTTCGCGCGTTGAGCTCATCCAAAATTATCTTGTATAAAAAAGCGCTAACGCGCACCTTTTACTAGTCAAGGGTCTACGATCAGAGAGCGCTCATCCCTTGCTTGTTTGGTCATCGGTCTGCTCTGTCTGATGGAATCTGTCTTTTGGCTAACGGTCATCGGTATCGGCCCAACCATTCCTTTCTCCTGTCTTTATTAGTATATTCCCTCTCTTCCTTCCCTGCTCGGGAATCCGTATCTGTAGCAATCGGGTAAGGCTAGGCTAATCGGTGGAAAAAAGAAATCGCGTTCTGTATCGGTCAATCGCTTCGGTGAATGAATCTATCACGGATGCCATTACATTTTCTTAGTTGCTTGTTTGCGATCCCTTGTTTGAATCAGAGTCTTTCTCGTAGGGCATTTTATTGAAGCTGAAGGCCTCTTCAAATTCCTTGATGTAGGGTCAAGGGGATAACAGAAGTGAGTCTTGAAAGTGGATAAGTGATCATCCCTTTCTTTAAAGTCAGCTAATGAAACCAACCTTGGAGTTCCAGCTGTAAGTGAAGTTCAAAATCTCTCTTCCTTTCGGTAAGCTCAGTACTCGAGGGAGGATCATAGAATCCACTCTTTACGTTACGGCTAGCGGTATCTGTTTCTGTATCGGCTTTATCTAGCGAGTGGGCTTCTTCGTTGAGTAGACGTCTCGAGGGAACAAACCAGACAAAATCCGTTTTTTTAGTAAAAACTCCTGCTTTTGGCTTTCTCTTCCGGTTGCGTAAGTCGGAAACACGTTCAGCAGACAGATCAGAAAAGAGCTTTCACTACTTTTAGCTTGGCTTGACTTGACTACCGCCCTAAGCGCAAGGAATAAAAGAAAGAAGTCAGGCAAGTGGTTTTCTCGATGAACTCCTTCCTTTTCTATTTCTTTTTGAGCCCGTAGGCTAACTCCAAGGTTTCACTCCAAGAGTCTAACTCCAAGGCTTTACGGCTTGACGAGGGTTGACGAATCCTTGCACACTCCAACTACTGTACGAGAACCACGGGTTGGGTTCTGCTTTCTCTTTGCACAGAGTAACTCGCAATTTGATGACAGCACTACATACAACCTTCAAGGAAAGAACCTTGACTTCTTTCTTCTTTAGAGGAGGCTCACTCAGGGAATTTGCAGAGATAGATCGGCAAACTTATCAACCAACAAAATAAGACAAATAGAAATCCTCTCTTTCTCAATAGGCACATTGCCTTCGCTTCCCTCATAGGACTTAGATGCTTACTCAGTCCCTCGAGACTAGCATTCGGGAGAATAAGACGCTTAAAGCAGTCCACATGAAACGAGGAAAGAGAACTGACTAAACCTCTCATTTACACATGGTCCTTTACCCGCCAAGAGACTGGCATTCAATCTTTCTTCAAAGAGGGAAGGGGTACGCTTTCACTCCAATCATCGGAATCGGATTGGACTCATTGAAATAGGAAGAAGAATATATACATAGCTATATTATATAGACTGAGGGAATAGCTTACAGGGCATAACTAGCCCGAGTCACTATAGGTGATTCCACCCTTCTTAAACCAGGGATCCACTCTCTCCTCACTCGGTAAAGCAGGGCACGCTTACTTGATTCTCGCAGGGAGAGTGATGACCTCTATATATTTTAAGGCTATACCCGACTTAGAGACTGATGAGTTGCTTACTAAGGGAGAAATACAAGAGACTTGCATTTAGAATCAGGGACTAATACCAAGAATCGGATTAAAACAGAGAAAAGCATTGCCTACTCTCAATCAGGGACTAAAACCACTGCTTTTGGGCCTGTTACACTTAATAATGGAAACTAACCAGATATACATTATTCCCAGAGACTGAGATGAGCGGAAAGAAGGAGATCGAAATCCCTTCAGACAGAGAAAGAGGAAAGGCTAGAAATCACATCAAGATCAGGAATGGCAGCGGGAAGGAGGAAAGACCAGCATTCGGGAGACGACCCAAGAGCACTGCAATCATATAATAATACTTACTACTAACCTATCAATCGAAGCCGAGGAAAGGAGATAACATCCCATGACTTCACTCACTCTTAGTCGGTGGACCAGACTTGATATCCTCAGTCTTCCGTATACTAGGAAAGAGACCGCAATAAGGGTATTTTTTACAAAAGGAACCATACTTGCTTAGGAAGACACGCACGCACTCCTTGGATTAGGGAGAAATCAATGAATAGTTTAGTTACACATGGGCCTTCTAAATAGAAAAAAGGGGGATCTTGACACACCGGGAGGCAATCTACTTATACCGGCTTAGTTCTTATCCCTGCTTACTTCAGTCTGAACTCCTAGCATTCGAGTTCCCATCCCGCATCTGCAGAATGAATCTGAGACAACAACCCGGCGTACGGGTCTTGGCTTGTCTTGTTGACCCAAAGCTGGTGTTGGAACTGCTTCGAATCCTGGCTTTCCAACTGGAGTTTACTTTGGCAATGCGAGTGACTTTCTCCCTTTTTGGGATTTAGCGGGTTGCTTCGATTCCTCCAATTCCTTTGGTTTTGGATTCAATCCCAAGTCAGCCCTAGAAGATGGAACGAATATCGAGTAAATTGCCATTTTCCTTTATCAACTTCTTTCGTTTGACCCCTTGAGCGTCATCCCTCCCAATAGTTTAATCAAACTCGCTATCGGGGTCCCGGCCTAGGAACAACCACCCGAAAAAGCAGAATCTAAGACTTCAAGCAGCCCTACTGGAATAGAAAATGAAGGCACCTTCGTTACAGGAAGAGGTGGTGATTGTACTTTGAATGGACAGAAACTCCAGCTGGTTGACCTGGTTACCTCTGCCAAAGATGGAGTGGATTGCTAAAAGATCGATTTGAAGCCAACGGTATTGGCACCGGAAGTGACTTCTAAAGTAGGCGTGTATGAAAGGTCTACCAGAAAAGAAAGGGCTTTCCCGCCGTTGACTCGTCAGCTCTTTGTCTGCTTAGATTGAATAGCTGGGAACAAGCCCATTATCTTACTTTACTACTTTACTGTTGGAAAGCCTCCATACTTTTATCTCGTTATGCTCTCTTGCTTGGTTGACCTATCTTTGCTGATATGACAGTTTTACTTGTTGAGCCTTTGAATGTGATACCCTACATAGGACGAGAGTCGAGGTTTCCAGATCTGATTTAGCAAACTCTCCCTCTTAATCAAAGAAAGAGGCTTGAAGGCAATCCATTTCAGCAAGGGTGGGAAGATGTACTAAAGAAAGGGAAGGGAGGGATGCCCGGGTTGAGTTCGATAGCCGGTGGGAGGGCCGGTCAATCAATCCGGATAGGATGACAGTCTCTATAGGTCGACCCATTCTCAATGTCCAGATTCAGTCCCATAGTTGGAACGGGGGCAGCTAGTCTATCTAACCGTATTAGCCGGGCATGCAACTATATCTTCTGGTTCATTCTCCCCATATCCCTTAGCGCGGAGGTTTCTTCCTCGAAATGGGCAGGATCGGCAACAACGTATATCTCCGTCTATCGGCCCAACCAACCTTACAAGAACCAGCTTGCCCAGCAGCAGCACCATCACTAGTAGCCCCTACCCCAAGCTAACTTCAGCCCTTGTGAAAGGCATTTGAGCATACATCCTGGTTGGCTCGTAAGCCGCTAAACTAAGAAATTACTAATCGATAGAAACGAGCTAAATCAACGCTATTTTGCTCTAATAAACCCTTGAGTTCTTCTCCACGAGCTACTTTCTTGCTAAGGGCTTATGGCTATTGAAGGGCTTTTCCTTGCCCGCGGGAATAGATTCACCTATCTTTAGAGACAGACCCTTGGAAAGGGCCTTATTACGCAAATCTGTTTTTTGACGTACGAGTGAGTACAAGAATTGACAAGCCGAAGATCGACCGAGAAAGAGCAAGAAAGCATTTTCTCTAAACTTACATCAAACCTTCTTAGAAAGGCTTTTGAGCGGTGTGCGGACATCCTCCTATTGGTCCAAAGGCCATGACCGGTAGCAGAACGTGCCCCCTTCCCCAACCAGCTAGCTACTAGGTAGAACCAAGAAAAGCTGCAACCTAACAAAGAAGGTATTGAAGCCTGTATAGGCAATTCCCTATTTTGATCCCTCCAAAGCTATAGCTATGCTTCGCTTTTATGCAATTATGAACTCTACTTGATCGATTCAATTCGTAATGATCACCTAGATTGACTTGGGACCAGTATTGAAGAAAGAATAGAAATGGGAATAAAGAGGAAAGACAGTCAGGCGGGGAAGGCCTATTTGTTATGGAAAGCCTTCTTCCCTCATGTTAGCTCCTGCTGGTCTCTTGCTTGGTAAGGAATAAAAAAAAGGTTATTCCCAGGATAGCTGGGCTACGAGCACAGAGCCTACTAATTGATACATATACATAAGGGCGCACCGAGCAACTTAGACCATTGGGCTCTACTACTATCTGTAGTTGCTTCGCTGTCTTCATTCCCGCAGTAGATTAAATAGCAGTTCCTGGGTCATGGCTAAGAGGTCTTGCCACCGTACTTGCTTAGTTGAATTCCGTTATTCGCCTTTTAAGCTTCCCGGTTTCAATGAGTGCCATGGGATTCCACTGGTTCGTTCCCGGGCGCTGGAGTGGGAGATGGAAATGGATCAATAGATCCAAATGGTGAAACGGGAGATGTAGGAAAAACCGTTCCTTGTAGGCTATGTGCTATGGCACTATCGGACTAATCATACTTTATAGGTCTAGAGTCTGCACGCTCTTCATTCTATTAAAGTCTAAAATACCAAAATCCCGTTCCTGAGCTTCCCAATTTGACCCATTCCTTGAAGTTCCTTGAAGTTGGATCAGGGGCTTCCTTTCAGACTTGAATTACGATTAAGCTGGAATAAAAACCTTGCCTTCGATGGTGCGAGAACCGGCTTCCAACAAAAACCTTTGGTTTGCGGATGGCCTAATATTATATATAGGGACAGGGCCTAAAAGTATCAAAATCCTTCGGGCGAACCCTCTTATGGCATCCCTACTTCTTCTTAGCGGCAAAAGAGCAACCTTGATCTCGCGGTCGGTCACTGCCTCATAGGCCCCCTTCCCTATAGATTAGTAAAGCGAGTGGACTCTCACCTCCTTTATGGACCCGTCCTCTTAGCGGCAAACCTTGATCTCGCGGAATTCAGCTATGACTCTTATGTAGCCACAACAATAGCCTTTCTTTCTCCTTTCTTTCTTCGGTCCCATTCATAGGTTGAAGTTTTCAACTAGTAAGCTTTCGAATGCCTTTTGAAAGGAAAGCATTAAAGCAAAGCCCGGGAATGAACCCATCCACGGAGGCTGCTAGCGGTTATAGGAAAGAGACCTTGAGCCGATTTTACTTCTGCCTCTGCTCCCGGAAACAACGTTTGACACACTAAACAGCAGTGTCAACCCTAGCTAGTAGGATAGCTGTGTTCATCCGTAAGTTGCTAGGCTTTTATGCTTACCTTACTAAGGGGCTGGGTTTGACTTGAACAGCTCGAAGGAACTTAAATCTGATGAACGGTGTTCAGCCTTAGTACGCCATTGGTTTCGCATGGTTCAACATCGGTCGATTGTTGATCTCTTAACCAGAGAAGCTTGACACAAGCAACGGACGAGCATTGAGCCTTCCCTCACATATTGGTCTCTTTGGACGCTGCTTTTTCGACTCGAGATCGTTCACTTAAAGACAGACATCCGCCGATCTTATATTATATATATATGATATGTGAATATTCCGGATTCAAGGATTGCCCAAAGACTGCCTGAAAGCGGGAGCGAAGCTAAGGGAAAGAAGTGCCTTTCTTTTGTTCTGTCTGTTTGTTCCGTCTGTGGGAAAGCCTTCTGATGAAGATAAGGCCAAAGACTCGATTGGAGGTCAAGAAGAAGTACATCCGCCGTGTCTCACCATGAAAGTCGGTTTGAAGACGCCAACAAAAGTCCATTCAAATGGAATGGGCAACGAAAGGAAGATTACCTATATCAACAAAGACAGGAATGAATCTTAGCAAAAGACCGGACAAAATCCCCCAACCAATTGGGATACGAATGATTCTGTAGCTAGCTGTTCTCGATAGCTCACTTTTGAACGAAGATTGACGGAATGGAGGCAGCTAGGCAGCTTAGAAGGTAAGACCTACTGGAAAAGCATCTGGGGGAGAATCTTCTATTGGAGAATCCCTTTATCTAAAGCGTACGACAGCAGCCGCTAAATCTAAATAAGGTTCTCAGTGAAAGACGAATCCCTATTTGTGGAAGCCCTTTCAAACTACAAGCGCACGGGCCCTTCTTCAAAGGTATTTTCCCTCTTCAGCTGCCTCTATTTCTTCTTTGATTGAACTTGCTTTCTTAATATCATAATAGAAAGCAGGGTAGCTAACGCTCTCCTTCCGCCGAAAGTTCCAAAAGGAAATTGACATAGATTGACATAGAAAGGATAGTCCCTCGCGCGTTCGCGCGAACTACTAGAAAATGGTGAGATCATTAGTGAAAGAAGGACCAACGACGATGAAAGAGGAGTAGGAGTAGGACGGAATCGAATGATTACGAGATAGACAATGAGACAAAGCCAAGAGGGGAGAGCACTTAGACAATTCACTTTGAGTACAGGGAAGTCTGCTGGTAGGAATTCCTCAGGGCGTATTACGGTTTTTCACCGAGGGGGTGGATCGAAGCGATTGCAGCGAAGAATTGATCTGAAACGAAGCACTTCGTCTATGGGCATTGTAGAAAGGATAGAATATGACCCTAATCGTTCTTCTCGAATCGCTCCAGTACGATGGATCGAGGGGGTGCAGCTAGGCCGCCAGAGGAAATGCAACACGATAGAAGAGTTCGCTCCACCGCGTAAGATCCTCGAACCTACCACGACCACCATCCGCGGTCCATTTTCGTTCTCTTCCCTGCCCGGGAAGGTGGATCAAAGAAAGGTAGCTTCCTTCTCTCCTGGACTGATGGCGGCTTATGTAGTGGTCGGCCTTCCCACCAGAATGCCTCCTTGGTCGAAGGGCCCCTTTACTAGTAAGGGCGCAGGAAGCAAAAAAACTTGCGCGAAGGACGTTTTCTTCTCTGCCCTCTCCTCTCCAAAGGCCAAGGGAGAGACTGCACCCCTTTCCTTCGGTAGCTCTTTTGGTTTCCCAAGGATAGCGGTAGCTGGGGCAAAGCCCGCTTTCTTCGCTCCGCGAATGAGAGAGAAAGTAAGAGGAAAAAACACGTTCTCTCTTTGCGAGATCCGAAAGTGGAGAACGCATAGCATTCTCTGGGCACATAGGATCAAACGTAAAGCAGCGCTTTCTTGGCAGAGTTTTAGGCGGCAAGAGACTTTAGGGCTTGTTGGAGCTGCTGAGCATAACGAATCGAAGCCGAAGACGGATCAAGGTAGCTTGCCTGCCAAGCCGATAGGCGAAGGGCCGAAGGATGGAACGTGCAAAGTCGATCGTGCACCTGTCGTGTGACCCGTTGGTCCTAAGCAATGTCTTGCGCGAAGCGACCCCCCTAGAAAGAGCTCCCCTTTATGTTAGGGGGGCACTAAAATGGAACTTCGATCGGATGCGGGTATCCAATCCCGCCGCTGAGATGTCCAGCGGATTCCTGGGCCTTGACGAATGGCCGGCCACCTTTTACGTTAGAAGAGCAAAAGGCCCAGGGCATAGCAGGATGAACCAATGTGAATGAGTGTAAGCTTCGTTGCCCGAACACGATTGGTGCTGACCACACTAGGTGCTACCGTGGTAGCAAGAGAGGCCAGGCGGTGACAATTGAGAGGTTGTCACTGAGCATTCCTAGTCACACGGGAAGAGAGGTCAAATGGCAAGGCAAGGCCATACGCCCGGTTGGCTCCTCGCGGAGTATAGCTCACATCCAAACATCTGATTGGGGAACGGGGCAACGCCCATGAAGCTCCGGCGGAAAGGGAAGGCCTGCCAGGCCGTATGCCCATGGGTGCAGGATTCTTCGAAAAAGCGCGGGCTGACTCGGAGACCTGGGACCTTGGCTTAGCAACGAATGAAGGGAAGCTCGAAGAGCTTTCTCCGCCAGCGGCTTATGTAGTGGTCGGCCTTATAAAGCTCGCTAAGTTTCGCTTCCCTCCCCCCTTCCCTTATTAAGTGGAAGGTCTTCACTTAGTAGTCGGCATTCTATAAGCGACTTGTCGAGTCTACGAAGCTTTGCTTCTTGTAGTCGGCCCGTAATGCCTCCCTTCATTTGCTTGCCTCCTTCTAGCTCAGAATGCCTAATGCCTATTATCTAGTGCGTTAAGCTAACCGCCAGAAGCTCACCCTTCGGGCGTCGCTTCCAGCGCAGGAGGCCAAGCATTCTGCTAGACGTCCCGGCCTGGGAGCCCCGTTCGCCTTTGGTACTTCAGTAGATCTTCAAAAAAAAAGCGCTACTTCAATGCAGCCTTAACTACAACTACATTATGCAAGGCCCACCGATACCTACCTATAGAGTCAAAAAAGTACCAGTGACGGTTACTTTCTAGGTTTATGGATTCAGTCAGCTAAACTCTATCAAACTCCTCAATAAATATCAACAAAGAACATGTCGTGACCGGTTAGGCTTGGTTTACTTTGTAATGAATGTAAACTAAAATAGGCGGCGTTTATTCAAACAAAGGGAACCAAAGGTTTCCTTGGTACTTTAGTAGTACGACAGTTGTTGTACTATTAAGATTAAGTAGCTGTACAACAGAATGCCGTTCGCCTTGACTTTAGTATTGAGTAGTACTTAAGTAGCTAAGTTTCCAAAGGTGAACAGCCCCCTGTCCTTTATAGTCGTAAAGGGCTTCTCAGAAAAGTAAGGAAGGGGGCATTCGAAAGGCCGACCACTATATCATAGGCATTCTGAGGAATGCCGACTACAAG